AAATATTCAATATTCAATTAATATTATCAACTCATTAAAATGTTATGTTAAAATGGTTTGTTATTAGACCATGTATTTGATTCACCAAATACATCATTATTGTATACTCTTTGATATATATAGCGCAACCCAACCCAATCCTAATCTTTGTTTTGCGGGTTTATAATTGAATTGATCCCTTTCTTATTTTGAATCTAAATATCTAAATACTGAGAAAAATTCCCTCTTGACAGTAATATATGTTGTATATGTAAATCCTAGATGTGAAAATAAGCATAATTCATCTACGAAAGGGTATAATATAAAGACGGAAATCTATATGAAAAAAAAAAATAAAGGATTGGCTGAACTTTAAAATTTACTCATTGAATGAGTAAACGATTGAATCGGATTCGGTTGGGTGGTACCAACTAAATCGAGTGCTATCTCCCATTTATCTCTTATTGAATTAACTGATCAACTTGCTATCGGACATTTATTTTCGATTTGGTATTATTCCAAAAAGGATTTCGACATATTTCACTTTATTATAATTATGAGAATCAATCCTACTACTTCTAGCCCTGCGGTTTCCACACTTGAAGAAAAAAAACTAGGGCGTATCGCTCAAATTATTGGCCCAGTACTGGATGTCGTTTTTCCCCCGGGCAAAATGCCTAATATTTATAACGCTTTGGTAGTTAAGGGTCGAGATACTGTCGGTCAACAAATTAATGTGACTTGCGAGGTACAACAATTATTAGGAAATAATCGAGTTAGAGCTGTAGCTATGAGTGCTACAGATGGGCTGATGAGAGGAATGGAAGTGATTGACACGGGAGCTCCTCTAAGTGTTCCAGTCGGCGGAGCTACTCTCGGGCGAATCTTCAACGTTCTTGGAGAGCCTGTTGATAATTTAGGTCCTGTAGATACTCGCACAACATCTCCTATTCATAGATCTGCGCCTGCCTTTATACAGTTAGATACGAAATTATCAATCTTTGAAACAGGTATTAAGGTGGTAGATCTTTTAGCTCCTTATCGCCGTGGAGGAAAAATCGGACTATTTGGGGGAGCTGGAGTAGGTAAAACAGTACTCATCATGGAATTGATCAACAACATTGCCAAAGCTCATGGAGGCGTATCCGTATTTGGCGGAGTAGGAGAACGTACTCGTGAAGGAAATGATCTTTACATGGAAATGAAAGAATCCGGAGTAATTAATGAAAAAAATCTTGCAGAATCAAAAGTAGCTTTAGTCTATGGTCAAATGAATGAACCGCCGGGAGCTCGTATGAGAGTTGGTTTGACTGCCCTAACTATGGCAGAATATTTCCGGGATGTTAATGAACAAGATGTGCTTCTATTCATCGACAATATCTTTCGTTTTGTCCAAGCAGGATCAGAAGTATCCGCATTATTAGGGAGAATGCCTTCTGCAGTGGGTTATCAACCTACCCTTAGTACAGAAATGGGTTCTTTGCAAGAAAGAATTACTTCTACCAAAGAGGGATCTATAACTTCGATCCAAGCAGTTTATGTACCTGCGGACGATTTGACAGACCCTGCTCCTGCCACTACATTTGCACATTTAGATGCTACTACCGTACTATCAAGAGGATTAGCTGCCAAGGGTATTTATCCAGCAGTAGATCCTTTAGATTCAACGTCAACTATGTTACAACCTCGGATCGTTGGCGAGGAACATTATGAAACTGCGCAAAGAGTTAAGCAAACTTCACAACGTTACAAAGAACTTCAGGACATTATAGCTATTCTTGGGTTGGATGAATTATCCGAGGAGGATCGTTTAACTGTAGCAAGAGCACGAAAAATTGAGCGTTTCTTATCACAACCCTTCTTCGTGGCAGAAGTATTTACTGGTTCTCCAGGAAAATATGTTGGTCTCGCAGAAACAATTAGGGGGTTTCAACTGATCCTTTCCGGAGAATTAGATGGTCTGCCCGAGCAGGCTTTTTATTTGGTGGGTAACATCGATGAAGCTACCGCGAAAGCTATGAACTTAGAAGTGGAGAGCAATTTGAAGAAATGACCTTAAATCTTTGTGTACTGACTCCTAATCGAATTATTTGGGATTCAGAAGTGAAAGAAATCATTTTATCTACAAATAGTGGCCAAATTGGTGTATTACCAAACCACGCCCCTATTGCCACGGCTGTAGATATAGGTCTTTTGAGAATACGCCTCAACGACCAATGGTTAACGGTGGCTCTGATGGGTGGTTTTGCTAGAATAGGGAATAATGAGATCACCATTTTAGGAAATGATGCGGAGATGAGTACTGACATTGATCCGCAAGAAGCTCAGCAAACTCTTAAAATAGCTGAAGCTAACTTGAGTAGAGCTGAGGGTAAGAGACAAGTGATTGAAGCGAATCTAGCTCTCAGACGAGCTAGGACACGAGTAGAGGCTGTCAATGTTATTTCCTACTAGTCAATACATCAAAATAATCAAAAGAAGTTTTTTATAAGTTCTTTATTATACACCACATTTAGATTCTGCCAATTGAAGACAATCAAGTCTAATCTGATACAACGAAAAAAAGAAGATGGGTAGAAAAACTTATTAGATACCGGAGTCAATGCAATGGTATCTAATAAGTTCTACCTACTATTGGATTTGAACCAATGACTCCTGCCGTATGAAAGCAATACTCTAACCACTGAGTTAAGTAGGTAATTTATCACCGCAAAAGAAGACCCATCACCTCGGGGATTATAGATAGAATATTATTTCTAAGCAATACCAATCTGTTAACAGTAAACGGATCAAAGAGTTATCATGTGAGATTAGGGAATATCCATCTTGACAAGAAATTATCTATATGTTAAGATATCTATGACAAGGGCTATAGCTCAGTTAGGTAGAGCACCTCGTTTACACGTGCGCCAATGCTTTTCAAGGGAGCTTATTATGCAATGAACATAGTTGATCTTATTGAAAAATCAATGTCTTACTCCATAGATTCGAGAGAACAATAGCCTGACAAATATTTGGTTCGGTCCGATTTTGGTGCGAATTTAGGTGCCAAATCAAATAGAACCCGTCATTGATTTGATAGTTGATAAGGTAAATACCCAGCCCATTCAATGCTAGGCATAATGAGTATAAGGGCTTCAAAAAAACCTCCTTTCATCCTATGAACTTTAAGGTGTATGAAGTCTCATATTCGACTCTTGCAGCGGAACGATAGAGACTCCATTTAACTTAGGTTGATCTAAGCCGAAGGCAGACCTAAGTCAAGGTAACCCTTCTTTGAAACACTTTGGTATTGCTACTAGATCTGAATACAAATAATGAATCAGAGCACATGGAGCCAGCTCATTATCTTCCTGTAAAGAAAAAATATGGTGGACTAACTGATCTTTACATCAGTTGATGAAAGAGCCCAATGCAACAAACAAAATGCATGTTGGGTCTTTGAAACAGTTCGAATCATTTCGATAATAATCAGTTTGATCTGTTTTACCGAGAAGGTCTACGGTTCGAGTCCGTATAGCCCTAATACATTCTATTTGTCTATTTTTGTATAGACATTCTATTTTTGTTTAGTATAGTTTTCATTTCCTCATTAGTACTTGTTTATAGACTGGACAGACCAGACCATTGGTTGTTTCATAGAAATGAAATGAAAGCATTACCACATATTCATGTAAATACATAGGTACTTGAAAATAAAAACAATAATTCATTCCAATGGATCTAATCAGATCAGTATGTGTCAAATCTAGGACAAGAAAAAGAAAGAAAATATAATCATTCGATGCATTAGATTGTGTTTACGTATTCGTATTTGTATAAAATCAATAGAAACAACGACGATCCTTTACCTGGATTTTAATGAAAAGAATACTTCGAATATGTTAGAAATCCCTAGACATTTTTTACCCCCCAAAAATTATTGGTTTTGATAATAACTATGTTATGTTTGATATTATTTTTTGATAATATTTCATTATCTTATTTCATTTTATTATTTATACATTACATAAATTATATATTTACATATAATTTATATAAGAAATATATATTTCTAAATATAAAATACAAAGAAATAAATATAAGGAAATATCAAGAAAAAAACAAAAACATAGTATTACGTTTCAGAATTATGAAACATAGTTATAGTATTACTATTCATTAGAATACATTAGTAATAGAATATTCTATTAGGTTAGATTAGTATATTTTAGTATTTAATTAAATTACTTTTATTATTTAGAATTTTTTTATAGAGAATAGAGAAAGCGAGACAAAGTGAGAGAGTTTTGTTTGTGTAAGAACGCCTTATTTCTACACCATATCTAAATAGAATCGAAATCAAAAACGGAATCCCGATTCCGTTGGATGAATCTCTAAACAAGACATGCCACGCAGCAAACAAACTCTGAACTATACACTTTGATTTGATTAAAATAAATTCTTGTTTCACCTAGGAAAACAAGTTCTGGATGAATTGACAATGCCAACTCGAATAATTAAGCATATTCCACATTAATAGGAGTACATTTATGTTTCTGCTTCACGAATATGATATTTTATGGGCATTTCTAATAATATCAAGCGTTATTCCTATCTTGGCATTTGTAATTTCAGGAGTTTTAGCCCCGGTTAGTAAAGGACCAGAGAAGCTCTCTAGTTATGAATCGGGCATAGAACCTATGGGGGACGCTTGGTTACAATTCCGAATCCGCTATTACATGTTTGCTCTAGTTTTTGTTGTTTTTGATGTTGAAACGGTCTTTCTTTATCCATGGGCAATGAGTTTCGATGTATTGGGTGTATCTGTATTTATCGAAGCTTTAATTTTCGTGCTTATCCCAATTGTGGGTTCAGTTTATGCATGGCGAAAGGGAGCGTTGGAATGGTCTTAACTGAGTATTCAGACAATAAAAAAAAAAAGGAAGGAAAAAATTACATTGAGACAGTTATGAATTTGATTGAGTTTCCGTTACTTGACCAAACAACCCCCAATTCAGTTATTTCAACTACATCGAATG